ATTAAAAAAAAAAGGAATTATTAGTTATAGCCATTAGATTCGTTATGGCTATTATTATTATATTAAATAGATTCCCTTTTAGTTATAGTTATTTGAAATTCGCAAAGATAAGACAAAAACAAAAGAATCGACCGTTCAAGTATTCAAAATTGTACGCTAAAAACGATATAAATAGGGAAATGTATATATATGTAAAATATATATTAAGTAGAATTATAATATAGGTGTAATAATACTATATATTCATATATAATAATATAGTATCATATATAATAATATAGTATTAAGTATACTATATTATGTGATATGTATCCATCTATATTCTATATTGATTTGTGAATAGAGAAATAATAGATTCTAATTGGACCAAATATGAGTTTGCGAGAGAGATGAAAGAAGATAGACAAGAAATCCAAATATAAGAAAACAGTTTTCAATATGAGAACCGCTATCTAATGAATTCAACAGTTCCATCATAATATAAATGAAATAAAAAGGAAAAACGGTATCATAATGAGATCCTAATCACAAAAGGGGGGATATGGCGAAATTGGTAGACGCTACGGACTTAATTGAATTGAGCCTTGGTATGGAAACCTACCAAGTGATAACTTTCAAATTCAGAGAAACCCTGGAATTAAAAATGGGCAATCCTGAGCCAAATCCGGTTTTCTGAAAACAAACAAGGGTTCAGAAAGCGATAATACAAAAGGATAGGTGCAGAGACTCAATGGAAGCTGTTCTAACAAATCGAGTTGGCTGCAGTGCGTTAGTAAAAGAATCACTCCAGAAAGGATGAAGAATAAAACTCTATACGTACTGAAATACTATCTTCAAATGATTAATGACAACACAAATCCGTATTTCTTTTAATTTTCATGAAAAATGAAAGAATTGTTGTGAATCAATTATAAGTTGAAAAAAGAATCAAATATTCATTGATCAAATCAGTTACTCCATCAAAATCTGATAGATCTTTTGAAGAATTGATTAATTGGACGAGAATAAAGATAGAGTCCCATTCTACATGTCAATATCGACAACAATGAAATTTATAGTAAGAGGAAAATCCGTCGACTTTAAAAATCGTGAGGGTTCAAGTCCCTCTATCCCCAAAAAGGTCCATCTGATTCCCTAATTATTTATCCTACCTTCTCATTTCGTTAGCGGTTCAAAATTCGTTATCTTTCTCGTTTATTCTAATTCTACAAACGTATCTGAGCGAAAGTTTTTTTCTTATCACAAGCCTTGTGATATAGATGAAACACGTACAAATGAACATCTTTGAGAAAGGAATCCCAATGTTAAATTTGAATAATTAATAATTCATTTTATTACTCGTACTGTACTGAAACTTACAAAGTCTTTTTTTTTGAAGATCCAAGAAATTCCACCAGGACCTGGCTGGATAAGACTTTCCAATCCCCCTTTCGTCTTTTTAATTGACATAGACCCAAGTCCTCTATTAAAATGAGGATGGTGCGTGAGGAATGGTCGGGATAGCTCAGCTGGTAGAGCAGAGGACTGAAAATCCTCGTGTCACCAGTTCAAATCTGGTTCCTGGCACATGAGCAATTTGTATGAGTATCTATTCTACAAATTAATTGATATGGGTCGACATACATATTCATTACATAATATAAATCATGATACATATTTATCCATCGGGGATGTACTTATTCTATTTATAGAATAAAATAGTTAAAGATGAGTAAAGAGTCTATACTTTTTTTTATATGTATAAAAAATATGTAAAAGAAAATATTAATACTTCATCTTCATACATATTACAAAAGGTAAATTGGTTGGTTGAAAAACCTAAAAGTCTAGTCTAGGGGAGTTGAAGGGTACGAATAGCCAAGATTCATCTCCGATACAGTACAAATAAATAGAATCTGATCCCCTTTCTATTTTCTTTTCATATTTTATTTCTTTATTTCCTCCTATGTGACTTTCTGGAGCCCATCTAAATGACGTGCGCGGTACATAGTTCGGCATCATGAACTCTTTGAGTTTCAGCCTATTGACTGGGCTTATCCCCCAAAAGTATCTTCAAAATCATAAAATCTTAATGAATCTCTCTAATTGTATTGTCTTTTTTTTTTTTTATTTATTTCCTTTATTCATTATTTATTTTATTTAACTTATCCATAATATGTTAATGAGACTTCATCTCTTTGAATATCTAGAGTTGTAGTTGTGGTAGAAGTGAAGATTATTTTCTGATTATTCAATGAGCATCTTGTATTTCATAAAAATTAGGGGCAATATAATCCTTACGTAAAGGCCATCCTATCCAGCTTTCAGGCATTAAGATACGTTTCAGACGTGGATGATTATTATAAGAGATTCCCAACATATCATAAGATTCTCTTTCTTGAAAATCCGCACTTTTCCAAATCCAGAAAACAGACGGAATTCTAGGATTCCTCCTTGGGGCAAATACTTTTATGCATACTTCTTCCGGTTGATCTATACCATACTCTATTCTCGTAAGATG